TTACCAAAATTTTGACCAAAACACAGATACTTTTGAGAAAAAACCATTAGAAATTGGCGAGTTCTCAACTTTATCATCTAGTTTCAATTTAATGGATTCAGAACAAAGAATAAAATTTTTACAAATTTTATTCAATGCAATTGAGCCCGATGATGATGATCAAAACTTTCTAAAAAAATCTATTGGAATAAAAGAAATCAGTAAAAAAGTCCCCCGATGGTCATACAAATTAATCAACGAAGTGGAACAACTAGTGAATTACAAAAATCCGCCAGACGATCATGAAATTCGTTCAAGAAAAGGGGTAAGTGTAGTGATTTTTGATGCTAGCAAAGAGACTAATACTATAGAGAAAGAAACCAAAAAGACTAATACTATAGAGAAAGAAACCAAAGAGACTAATACTACAACTACGGATAAGGAGACTAATACTATAGAGAAAGAAACCAAAGAGACTAATACTACAACTACGGATAAAGAGACTAATACTATAGAGAAAGAAACCAAAGAGACTAATACTATAGAGAAAGAAACCAAAGAGACTAATACTATAGAGAAAGAAACCAAAGAGACTAATACTATAGAGAAAGAAACCAAAGAGACTAATACTACAACTACGGATAAGGAGACTCATACTATAGAGAAAGAAACGAATACTCAAACTACAAATGAAGATGAAGAGGAATCAAAGCTGATTTTGATGCGATATGCGTACCAATCCGATTTTCGACGAGACTTAATCAAAGGCTCTATGCGAGCTCAAAGGCGTAAAATACTTGTTGAGGAACTGTTTCAAGCATATGCGCATTCCCCCCTTTTTTTGGACAGGAGTAAAAAAAACACCTTTTTTTCTTTTGCGGTTCAACTAAAACGATTTTTTCGAAATTGGTCAGCGGGAAAAGGGTTCAGGATTTTAGAGTCTACAGACGAACAAACAAAAAGAAAAGAAAAAAGGAAAAATGAACAACGAAATGAACAACGAGAGGAAAAAGAACGATTAGAGATAGGGGAAGCCTGGGATAGTTTTCCAGCTACCCAAATACTAAGGGGTTGCTTGTTAATAACCCAATCAATTCTTAGAAAAAATATTCTATTACCTTCATTGATAATAAGCAAAAATATTGGACGTATGCTATTATTGCAATTTCCTGAATGGTATGAAGATTTCCAGGAATGGAATAAAGAAATGCATATTAAGTGTACTTATACAGGTATTCCGTTATCCGAAACAGAATTTCCGGAAAATTGGTTGACAGAAGGTATTCAGATCAAAATTGTATTTCCTTTCTGTCTGAAACCTTGGCACAGATCTAAACCGCTTTATGATGACTTTTGTTTTTTAACAGTTTGGGGAAGGGAAACTGAAAAGCCCTTTGGTCCTCCCCGAAAAACACCTTCCTTTTTTGAGCCCATTTTGAAGGAACTCGAAAACAAAATTGAAAAATATAAAAAGATTACAGCTAAAAGCGTTTTACAGGGAAAAATCAAATTATTTCAAAAAGTTTCAAAAGAAACAAGAACAATAAACCCGATTATTAAAAAAAGAAAAAAAGAACTCTCCAAGGGTAATCCAATTGGATTATTTAGATCGAGAGAAATAAGTGGAATGAAAAAAGAAAAAGATTCTAGAATCAGCAACCAGATAATTAACGAATCATTTAGTCAAATTAAAATTACAGATTGGACAAATTCTTCACTGATAGAAACCAAAATGCAGGATATGACTGATAAAATAAGTACAATCCAAAATCAAATAGAAAGAATTACCGAAGAGAAAAAAAAAGTAACTCTAGAACTAAATATTAGTCCTTACAAAAAAAGTGATAGATTCAAGTTGTCAAAAAATATTTGGCAAATAGTCAAAATAACAAGCAATCGATTAATATGTAAATTTCAGTATTTTATAAAAATTTTCATTCAAAGAATATATAACGATATTTTTTTATCTACTATTAATATTTGCCGAATTAATACACAACTCTTTCTTGAATCAACAAAAAATCTTATTGATAAATACGTTTCCAAGAATGAAACAAATCAAAAAAGAATTAATAAAAAAATTCAAAATCCAAGTAACTTTATTTCAAATAGAAAAACTGATAATAGTTGTAAGAAAAATTCAGATATTTTTTGTGATTTATCCAACTTGTCACAAGCATATGTATTTTACAAAATATCGCAAACCGGGGTTTTTAACTTGTGTAAATTAAGATCCGTTCTTCAACATCCTGGAACATCTTTTTTCCTTAAAACTAAAATAAAGGACTCCTTTCGAACACAAGGAATAGTTCAGTCTGAAGTAATACAGAAGAAACTTCAGCGGTCTAGAACGAGTCAATGGAAAAATTGGTTAAGAGGGAATTCTCAATACGATTTATCTCCAATTATCTGGTCTAGCTTAATGTCACAAAAACAAAAATGGCGAAATAGGGTGAATCTATATCGTAGGTCTAACAAAAACTCTTTAAACAAATGGAATTCATGTGGAAAAGACCGATTAAGTCATTATAAGAAACAAAATGGTCGTAACTCATTATCGAATCAAAAAGATAATTTTCAAAAATGCTATAGATACGATCTTTTATCATATAAATCCATTAATTGTGAAAATAAAAGTAACTCGGTTACTTATAGATCAACTCCTCAAGTAACTAAAAGACAAGCGATTTCTTATAATTACAACATGTCGCAAAACTCCTTGTTTGCGATAAGGGGAAATATCCCTATCAATAAGTTTATAGGAAAAATAGAAAGGGTCTATATTCCATATATAGAAAAAAATCTCGATAGAAAATATTTTAATTGGGAAAATCTCCATTTTTCTCTTAGAAAAAAAGTGGATATTGAGTCCTGGATCGCGGTCAATCCCAGCAGCAATCAAAATACTCCAATTGGGACTAATAATTATCAATTAATTGATCAAATTGATAAAAACGAAAAAGACCCTTTTTATCTTCCGATTAATAAAAATCCAGAAATCAATCGACCTAATTCTCCAAATTCTTTTTTTGATTGGATGGGAATGAATGAAGAAATACTAAATCGTCCCATCCCGAATCTGGAACTTTGGTTCTTCCCAGAATTAGTGCGGCTTTTTAATGTATATAAAACGAAACCGTGGATTATACCAAGCGAATTACTTCTTTTAAATTTGAATCTAAGTGAAACTGATAGTCAAAATAAAACTGATAGTAAAAATAAAACTGATAGTCAAAATAAAACTGATAGTCAAAATAAAACTGATAGTCAAAATAAAACTGATAGTCAAAATAAAACTGATAGTCAAAATAAAACTGATAGTCAAAATAAAAGTGAAAATGATAGTCAAAAGAAAAGTGAAACTGATAGTCAAAATAAAAACATCGCTGAAAACCAAAAAGATCTTAAAGAAGATTCCACGAAATCAGACATGAAAAAAGATACAAAGCAAAAACAAACCCGGAAAGAGAAACTAGAGTTATTCATGAAACAGAATTTCCTTTTTCAATTGAGATGGGAAGGTACTTTAAGTTCAAGCTTTTTACAAAATATCCAGATATATTGTCTCCTGCTTAGACTGATAAATATAAGAAAAATGACTCTATCGTGCGTTCAAAGGAGAAAATTGAATTTGAGTATAATGCTGAAGATGGATAAGGAATTGAGTGTTCCAGAATGGGTCAAAGGGACGAAATTACTTATCGAACCCCTTCGACTGTCTGTAAAAAACCATGGGCAATTTCTTATGTATCAAACCATAGGTATTTCGTTGGTTCATAAGAGTAAACACGAAACTCATCAACAATACCGAAAACAAAGAATAATTCGAGCTAGAGAGAACAATCATTTTGATGCACTTGTTCTTGAAAAGATTTTATCGTCTAGACGTCGTAGAGAATTGAGAATTCTAATTTGTTTAAATTCAAACAATTGGAATGGCGTGGATACCAATTCCGTATTTTGCAACGAAAACGGGGTAAAAAACTGTAGTCAATTTTGGAATGAAAGGAACCCTCGTGATAAGGAGAAAAATGAATTAATTCAATTAAAGTCTTTTCTTTGGCCTAATTATCGATTGGAAGATTTAGCTTGTATGAATCGTTATTGGTTTGATACCAATAATGGCAGTCGTTTCAGTATCTTAAGGATCCGTATGTATCTACCATTGAAAATTCGTTGATAGTACTACTATATACCCTGTTACAGGGTATATGACAGAAAACGAATGCACACATGCCTTATCTTATACCTCATTCGAATCTAAATGAATAGAGGATACAGCGTATCAATTAGACCTAGAAATGAATCCAAAGAATCTTCTTCATTTTCATTTTAGGTCTAATTGATTCACTTTTGTGAATACAAAAATGTACGATATTCTTATCTGAATTCAAAATAGGATTTTCAATTTATTGGAATGGATAAACTTAGGAGTTCAGAAATAAATTTATTCTATATAATTCAAATTATTGGCATTATTTTTATTGATCAATAAAATTCGTTAAAATCCATATCAGGGAAGGGGGATAAATTCTTTTATGGTAAAAAACTTATCCATTTCGGTTATTTCTCAAGAAGAAAACAAAGAAAACAGAGGGTCCGTTGAATTTCAAATATTCAATTTCACCAATAAGATACGGAGACTTACTTCCCATTTAAAATTGCACAAAAAAGACTATTTATCTCAGAGAGGTTTGCGTAAAATTTTGGGAAAACGTCAACGGCTGCTAGCTTATTTGTCAAAAAAAAATCAAGTACGTTATAAAGAATTAATTGAGAAATTGGATATTCGAGAGACAAAAACTCATTAATTTTTACTTTTAGGAGTCATTTGTTTTTAACTTATTCGTTTCGTTTCAATTTTTATGAACCTCTTTTTACTTTCAGCAATTCATGGAAGAATGACACGGAAGAACGAATCGGTAAAAAATTTATGACTACACCAGCTACAAGAAAAGACCTCATGATAGTCAATATGGGGCCTCACCACCCATCAATGCATGGTGTTCTTCGACTCATCCTTACTCTAGATGGTGAAGATGTTATTGACTGCGAACCAATATTGGGTTATTTACACAGAGGGATGGAGAAAATTGCAGAAAACCGAACAATTATACAATATTTGCCCTATGTCACACGTTGGGATTATTTAGCTACTATGTTTACAGAAGCAATAACCGTAAATGGACCTGAACGATTGAGCAATATTCAAGTACCTAAAAGAGCTAGCTATATCAGAGTCATTATGTTGGAGTTAAGTCGTATAGCTTCCCATTTGTTATGGCTCGGTCCTTTTATGGCGGATATTGGCGCGCAGACCCCTTTCTTCTATATTTTTCGAGAAAGAGAGTTGATATATGACCTATTCGAAGCTGCCACCGGTATGCGAATGATGCATAATTTTTTTCGTATCGGGGGAGTAGCTGCTGATCTACCCTATGGCTGGATAGATAAATGTTTGGATTTTTGCAATTATTTTTTAACAGGGGTTGCTGAATATCAAAAACTTATTACGCAGAATCCCATTTTTTTAGAACGAGTTGAAGGCATAGGCACTATTGGGGCAGAAGAAGCACTAAATTGGGGTTTATCCGGACCAATGCTACGAGCTTCCGGAATAGAATGGGATCTTCGTAAAATCGATCAGTATGAGTGTTACGACGAATTTGCTTGGGAGGTTCAATGGCAAAAAGAAGGGGATTCTTTAGCTCGTTATTTAGTAAGAATCGGCGAAATGGAAGAATCCATAAAAATTATTCAACAGGCCCTGGAAGGAATTCCGGGGGGGCCCTATGAGAATTTAGAAATCCGACGTTTTGATAGAGTAAAAGCTCCCCAATGGAATGATTTTGAATATCGATTCATTGCTAAAAAAACCTCTCCGATTTTTGAATTATCGAAGCAAGAACTTTATGTGAGAGTCGAAGCTCCAAAGGGAGAATTGGGAATTTTTCTGATAGGAGATCGGAGCGTTTTTCCTTGGAGATGGAAAATTCGCCCACCTGGTTTTATCAATTTGCAAATTCTTCCTCAGTTAGTTAAAAGAATGAAATTGGCTGATATTATGACGATACTAGGTAGCATAGATATCATTATGGGGGAAGTTGATCGTTGAAATGATAATTGATACAACAAAAATCCAGGCTATCCATTCCTTTTCCAGATTGGAATCCGTAAAAGAAGTCTATGGGATCATATGGATATTTGCCCCTATTTTGACTATTCTATTAGGAATCACAATGGGTGTACTAGTAATTGTTTGGTTAGAAAGGGAAATATCTGCAGGAATACAACAACGTATTGGCCCCGAATATGCGGGGCCTTTAGGAATTCTTCAAGCTTTAGCAGATGGTATAAAACTCCTTTTGAAAGAAAGCCTTCTTCCATCTCGAGGGGATACTCGATTATTCAGTATCGGACCATCCATAGCAGTCATATCCGTTTTTCTAAGTTATTTAGTAATTCCTTTTGGTTATAAGCTTGTTTTAGCCGATCTGAGTATTGGGGTTTTTTTCTGGATCGCCGCTTCAAGTATTGCTCCCGTTGGACTTCTTATGTCCGGATATGGATCAAATAATAAATATTCCTTTTTAGGTGGTCTACGGGCAGCTGCTCAATCAATTAGTTATGAAATACCCTTAGCTCTATGTGTATTATCAATTTCTCTACGTGTGATTCGATGAGGTATAAAAAAGCTCTATGCGTTTTTGTAGTTTTTACTTCCACCCCTACGATTCGAATTTTTTACCCCGTGCTTAGTGAGGTAGAAAAAATATGTTTATGCAAGTTCTTTTTTTGCTAGGAATAAAGTAAGCAAAAAAACTTCTAAAGTAGAAACTTTAGATATCTTTTTCGTTCTATATATATATTAATTATCAAATAGTATTATGAAATATTTTATTATTGAATAAATTTCTATTTCTAATTTATATTATATAAAATAGAAATTATTAGCTTATTATTTTGCTTTTTTTGTATTTTTCTGTTCGTATGTTTGATATTTTTATATTTCTATTGATTCTATTTTTTATTTTTCTTTAGATTTCATCTTATTGGGGTTGATGAAGGAAACTAGATAGTTATATGAGTGAAAGAAAACGGCTTAGAATTTTGCAGTAAAAGGATTGAGTCTCATTTCCTATGTACAAGAATAAAGTGAAAAATGCAAACATAAAAAATAGAGTCAATTTACCCCCAAGCTTGGTGGATTCGTCATCATAGCCGGAAGCGGGTTTCAAAGATCAACTGTATGGAGCTTTTACTATCTATATACCCTACCATAACGGGAGATTTCAAAAACGAGTGGATGGGTAGGAAGACCAAGATACACAAAGGATTTGTTATGGAGATTATGTAAGTTATCCAACAGGATATTTCTCTACATAGAAGGGATTCAAATTGGGACTTTAAGTTAGTAGAAATGATCAAGAAGTACTCCCCACGATCCTGATCCAGAGTATCCTCCTATTCACCGATTAAGAAAATAACTATCAAGAACGAAGTAATCTTTTACTTTGGGCCAAGCCCCCCTTTTTTTGAGAAAGTAGAATAGGAGCGAAATAAAAAGGTGATATTTCTTATGCCGATAGATTTTATCTCTTTATTTATTATTTATTTTTAAAGAGAAAATCTTTATCACGATTCATGAACAAATGGAATGCCTAATTCTTTTTCGTAATTGAAGAAAATGAGAGGTTGAAATGTCTATGTGATATTGCTACAAACAAAACACATTTTTTGGTTTATTGAAAGATGAAGTTATTAATCAACAAAGAACAATGAAAATTCTTAAAAGATTGAGATCAATTCCGAAGCACTTCTTTATATAGCAGACAGAATTCCATTGGTATAATTCGGGACCTTAGAATAGATTTTGTTAGAAGATATTTTGACTCTATCTATCCGACAACCATATCAAGATAAATAATATGGAAGAGTCCTTAGATTTATTTGTGACTTCTGAGGAGCCGTATGAGGTGAAAATCTCATGTACGGTTCTGGAATAGCGATGATAACAGTAATGTTATCATCGACTATGATTATCTAACAGTTCAAGTACAGTTGATATAGTTGAAGCACAGTCAAAATATGGTTTTTGGGGGTGGCATTTGTGGCGTCAACCAATAGGGTTTATCATTTTTCTAATTTCTTCTCTAGCCGAGTGTGAGCGATTACCTTTTGATTTACCAGAAGCAGAAGAAGAATTAGTAGCGGGGTATCAAACCGAATATTCAGGCATCAAATTTGGTTTATTTTACGTTGCTTCATATCTGAATCTACTAATTTCTTCATTATTTGTAACAGTTCTTTACTTAGGGGGTTGGAATCTTTCTATTCCATACATATTTGTCCCGGAGCTTTTGGACTTTTTTGACATAACAAAAAGGGGTAAAGTCTTTGGAACAATAGTAAGTATCCTTATTACATTAGCTAAAACCTTTTCGTTCTTGTTCATTTCTATTGCAACAAGATGGACTTTACCAAGGCTGAGAATGGACCAACTATTAAATCTTGGATGGAAATTTCTTTTACCTATTTCTCTAGGTAATCTATTATTAACAACTTCGTCTCAACTTCTTTCACTGTAAAAGACTACAATATTCTATATTGACGACTTGCCTCAAACAAGAGAAAGAAACAAGCATAAAAATTTTTATAGATATTCACGATATGTTCCCTATGGTAACTGAACTCATGAATTATGGTCAACAAACAATACGAGCTACCAGGTATATCGGTCAAGGTTTCATGATTACCCTGTCCCATGCAAATCGTTTACCTGTAACTATTCAATATCCCTATGAAAAATTGATCACATCGGAACGCTTTCGAGGCCGAATCCATTTTGAATTTGATAAATGCATTGCTTGTGAAGTATGTGTTCGTGTATGTCCTATAGATTTACCCGTTGTTGATTGGCAATTGGAAACAGATATTCGCAAGAAACGATTGCTTAATTACAGTATTGATTTTGGACTCTGTATATTTTGCGGTAATTGTGTTGAATATTGTCCAACAAATTGTTTATCAATGACTGAAGAATATGAACTTTCTACTTATGATCGGCATGAATTGAATTATAATCAAATTGCTTTGGGTCGGTTACCAATGTCAGTAATTGATGATTATACAATTCGAACAATTTCGAATTTACCTCAAATCAAAAATGAATAAACTCTTGATTCAAAAAAAAATTACCAATTACTAAGCTCAGTTTGGGTCTAAAAGAATGATATTCTTTTGCTTAGTCAATTCAACCTATTGATTGGTTGATTGGTTAGTGAGACTCGTAGCTTCATTTGGCTAGACAATCGATTTCTATGTTTAGATTATCGTTCTAGTAACTAGTAAAAATAATGATTCCAAAATGAATAACTGATATAAAAATAGACAGTTTTAAACTACTCTTTCGATAAATAAAGAATGAGATATGAATAACTTCTTTTTCCTGGTCAGGTCAATAAAATCATGAAATTCTTCGATTTATATTTTTTTTTAGAATTTATAAAAAATGGATTTACCTGGACCAATACATGATTTTCTTTTAGTTTTTCTAGGATCAGGTCTTCTATTAGGGGGTTTAGGAGTAGTATTATTTCCCAATCCAATTTATTCGGCCTTTTCCTTGGGATTGGTTCTTGTTTGTATATCGTTATTCTATATTCTATCTAACTCCTATTTTGTAGCTGCTGCACAGCTACTCATTTATGTAGGAGCTATAAATGTTTTAATCCTTTTTGCTGTGATGTTCTTGAATGGTTCAGAATATTACAACGATTTTCCTCTTTGGACCCTTGGAGATGGCATTACTTCACTAGTTTGTATAAGTCTTTTTATTTCACTAATTTCGACTATTCTAGATACGTCATGGTACGGTATTATTTGGACTACACGATCAAACCAGATTATAGAGCAAGATTTGATAAGCAATAGTCAACAAATTGGAATTCATTTATCAACAGATTTTTTTCTTCCATTTGAACTCATTTCAATAATTCTTTTAGTTGCTCTAATAGGTGCAATTGTTGTAGCTCGTCAATAAAAAATTTATATTCAAATTTGAAAAGAATTCAAATCAAACTTTTATCCCATTCATTTTCCTTTCATTCTTTTTTTCCTGTATACTGTATAAATATAAAATCGAAAGCTTTTAGCATTAAGTCAATCTATTACGAATAAAATTTGTTGTTACATTATATGGTAGTCATCGGTTGAATTGTTGTTTCATATTGAAACAGGTCAAGATTGATAAGGAGTTTTTTAATGATGCTCGAGCATGCCCTTGTGTTGAGTGCCTATTTATTTTCTATCGGTATCTATGGATTGATCACAAGTCGAAATATGGTGAGAGCCCTTATGTGTCTTGAACTTATACTTAATGCAGTTAATATGAATTTGGTAACATTTTCGTATTTTTTTGATAATCGTCAATTAAAGGGAGACATTTTCTCAATTTTTATTATAGCTATTGCAGCAGCTGAAGCAGCTATTGGGCTGGCTATTGTTTCCTCAATTTATCGTAACAGAAAATCAACTCGTATCGACCAATCAAATTTGTTGAATAATTAGTATTAATCATAAAAATTCTAATATTGAATGTTGATAAATTGATTATAATTAGTATGTTTGCTATATAAGGTATGATCATGTTTGCAAAAACATAAGAAATCAAAGTATTTTAGCCCTCTCTCCTAAACCAATCCAGAAGTAGATTTATTAGAAAAATTCTGATAACTCATTGATTCATCTGGTATCTAAAAAAAGGATTCGTTTATAAGGTTACTAGATCGAAAATTTATGACGTTCAGAAATGTATAGATCCAATGTCACATTCCGTAAAGATTTATGATACATGTATAGGATGTACTCAATGTGTCCGAGCCTGCCCTACCGATGTATTAGAAATGATACCGTGGGACGGATGTAAGGCTAAACAAATTGCTTCCGCTCCAAGAACAGAGGACTGTGTTGGTTGTAAGAGATGTGAATCCGCTTGTCCAACAGATTTCTTGAGTGTCCGAGTTTATTTATGGCATGAAACAACTCGCAGTATGGGTCTAGCTTATTGATATGTTCCAGAAAACTCTACTGGAATCCATTTAATTTTTTTACTGAAAACCCGTGTTCAAAATATTTTTCTTTTCGAGCACGGGTTTTGTGGTCCAAGTCTATCTTGTCTTTACCACGAATTTTTTTCCTTGGTTAACAATAATTGTCGTTTTTCCAATATTTGCGGGTTCCATCATTTTCTTTCTTCCCCATAAAGGAAATAGGGTAATTAGGTGGTATACACTGTGTATATGTATTTTAGAACTCCTTATAACGACTTATGCATTTTGTTATCATTTCCAGGCGGACGATCCATTAATCCAACTAGTGGAGACTTATAAATGGATCAATTTTTTTGATTTCCATTGGAGATTGGGAATAGATGGACTTTCTGTAGGCCCTATTTTATTGACAGGATTTATAACTACTTTAGCTACTTTAGCGGCCCGGCCAGTTACTCGCGATTCTCGATTATTCCATTTCCTCATGTTAGCAATGTACAGTGGTCAAATAGGATCATTTGCTTCTCGGGACCTTTTACTTTTTTTCATCATGTGGGAATTAGAATTAATTCCCGTTTATCTACTTCTATCCATGTGGGGAGGGAAGAAACGTCTATACTCAGCTACAAAATTTATTTTGTATACGGCGGGGGGTTCCATTTTTCTATTAATGGGAGTTTTGGGTCTTACTTTATATGGTTCGAATGAACCAACATTAAATTTTGAAACATCAGTAAATCAGTCATACCCCGCGGTTTTAGAAATAATATTCTATATTGGATTTTTTATTGCTTTTGCTGTAAAATCACCGATTTTACCCCTACATACATGGTTACCCGATACCCACGGAGAAGCACATTACAGTACTTGTATGCTTCTAGCCGGAATCTTATTAAAAATGGGAGCATATGGGTTGATTCGAATCAATATGGAATTATTACCTCACGCCCATTCTATATTTTCTCCCTACTTGGTGATAGTAGGCACAATACAAACGATCTATGGAGCTTTAACATCTCTTGGACAACGAAATTTAAAAAAACGAATAGCCTATTCCTCTGTATCTCATATGGGTTTTATAATTATTGGAATTGGTTCTCTAACCGATACGGGACTTAATGGAGCTCTTTTACAAATAATTTCTCATGGATTTATTGGTGCTGCACTTTTTTTCTTGGCGGGAACGACTTATGATAGAATACGGCTTGTTTATCTTGACGAAATGGGGGGAATAGCTATTCAAATGCCAAAAATATTCACGATGTTCAGTAGCTTTTCAATGGCTTCCCTTGCATTACCAGGTATGAGCGGTTTTGTTGCCGAATTGCTAGTATTTTTTGGAATAATTAGCGGCAAAAAATATCTTTTAATGTCAAAAATACTAATTTCTTTTGTAATGGCAATTGGAATGATATTAACTCCTATTTATTCATTATCTATGTCACGCCAGATGTTCTATGGATACAAGCTATTTAATGCCCCCAACTCTTCTTTTTTTGATTCTGGACCGCGAGAGTTATTTCTTTCTATCTCTATTTTGTTACCCGTAATAGGTATTGGTATGTACCCCGATTTCGTTCTTTCACTATCAGTTGACAAGGTCGAAGTTATTCTATCGAATTTTTTTTATCGACAAGTTTTATAAATAAAACCCGAATCCTATGTTTAAAAAAGTTTTAAAAAAACGTTCGTTGTACAAAGGAAGGTTTTTTCTTCTCTTAAGTTAAGTAAAAACAATAAAATTGAACCACCCGCGTACCGTGTGAATCAATACAATATTTGAACACGGTACGCGTGCTAGTTCACACAAAGTTTTATTCTTTATTATCTATTTTTTTATTATATATTAGATGCTGCAACCTCTTGGATTTTTAAGAACGTTTTTTGAATTCAACTAGATGTTGATGGAAATGAACCATAACTATGTAGACCTATTCCTACTAGATTGACTCCAAAATAGCATATCCAAATTATAAGAAAGCCTATAGAGGCCACAATTGCGGAATTGGCACCCTGCGAATTTCTATTTGTTCGAGTATGTAAATAAATTGCGAATACGATCCAAGTAATAAATGCCCAAGTTTCTTTTGGGTCCCAACTCCAATATGATCCCCACGCTTCGTTAGCCCACACTGCTCCCGAAAGTATTCCTATGGTTAAAAAGAGAAATCCTAGACTAATAACCCGATAACTCCAATAATCCAATTGTTGAATTAATTGGGTCCTATAATAATTATTAGCAGAAAAAAAAGAAGTATTTTGAAAAACATTTTCACCAAAGAAAAATGACTCATTTAAAAAGTCATTGCTCTTCGAAAAAAGCTTTCCGTTTTTTCGAAATGTAATGACCAGAAGTGCTACTGATAATAATGATCCGCATAAAAGGGCTGCATAGCCCAATATCATCATACTTACGTGCATTATTAACCACTCAGATTTAAGAGCGGGTACTAATATTGAAGATTGATGTATTTCTGTTAAAAGACCTGAAGTAGCAAAACCCTGGGTAAAAATAGCGCTTGGGCCGGTTATTGTGCGTAAAAATTTTGTATTTTTTGTGAAATACGGAATGAGATGAATAAGAGCGAAACTCCATGAAAGGAAAATTAATGATTCATATAAATCACTGAGTGGGAAATGTCCCGAATAAATCCAATGAGTAGCTAATAATCCTGTTATACAGAAAAAAGTTACTAACATGCCCTTTTCTGATGAATCATATAGTTTTACGATTTCGTCGACTAAAAAGATTATCAAATGAATTGTAATTAAAATTGAAACGATCGAAAGGGAAATATGAGTTAATATATGCTCTAAGGTTGAAAATATCATAAAAAAAACTTAAACAAAGAAGAGAAGAGTCTAGCCCCCAATTACATAAGAAAAAATGGAAAAAAGAAATCGGGAATTGAATTCCTTATAAGATTATAAGATCTATTTTATTTTTTTAGAAGACGGTATGCCGCCACTCGGACTCGAACCGAGATGCACTAGCACTGCTTCCTAAGAGCAGCGTGTCTACCAATTTCACCATAGCGGCGTGTCTTGAACCCATAATAGCCTAATTATAGGCTACGAATAAGCAATCGTCGAGATTGAAAAAGGAAATTCATTTTTAGTAACGGTTCAATTTTAGACATAAAAATTTGTTGAAATAGGAATTTGAAGGTTCATTATTTTAGTTTAGAGTCTTTGTTTTATTTAACTTTACGGTTTTCGTGTATTTTGGGCTCGCTTGGAATTAAATTCCGGTAACTAGATAGTTTTATCCGTAACTAGGGGGTCAATTCAAAACAAAAATTTTGGTTTTCATTTTTTTGTTTTGATTTATAAAATCAAAACAAAAAAATGAATTTTATCAATGAACACAAAATAGAAAAAAAAAGACCCTACCTATTTTAGAGCACTCAAAATGAACTGATTATGCAGATAGAACATCCTCATTTTATTATTTTCAAATTTTGGTCTTTTGTTGATATTGAATTTATTGGGTTGACGACAAGATAGTCTTGGGGATCCGTATAAGAATTCATAGAAAATCAAAAGTAAGAAAGTTACCCAAAAAAAAAAAGGTTTCAATTTTCAAAAGTAATTAATAAGTTTCAATAATTCGTTAACTTTCACTAATAAGTTTCAAGTTTCAATAATTCGTTAACTTTCACTAAAACGAAAGATCTTAATATCCGCCCTTCCATAGATATCAAAAGGCAAGTAAAAAACAAGTGAAACTATTCTTATTTATTTTATTATATTTATTATATATTACTCTACTCTATTATTATTAAATAATATTAGAGTGTTGCATGTCACAAACAAATAGGTCGATGGGGAAAATAAGACTCCCCACCTTCGAAATTTGGTAACCCTCAAAGGTATTATTTTTTTAAGTCAGTAAATATTAGTAAATATAGGATTTCGTATTCTAGTATCATAAGAGATAAGAGCGAGGCGAGTTCTATTTCCTAGTTCT